GAGTGGACTAAAGCGTCGGATTGCTAATCCGTTGTACGAATTTTTGTACCGAGGGTTCGAATCCCTCTCTTTCCGTTGATGATTTGGTATTTTTTTCTTTTGAACTTATTATTATGGTATGGATTATGGAGCTTTTTTTTTTTTGTTTTCTTTGTTTGTTTTATTATTATTTTTTTTTTATTTATTTACTAGTTTATTTACTAGTTAAAGATGTAAAATAGACAAAATCCTAAAAATTTTTAAAAATCCAGCACAAGCAAAGAATAAAAAAAAATATTTTTTTTATTCTTCACGTCCTGGATTACGTCCTGGATCGTTAGATAGGAATCCGAAAATGAAAAGAGAAACAAAAAATATCACTACCGTGTAAACAAATAGTTTTAGAGTAAGCATTAAAAAATCTCCAAGATAATTAAAAAAGACAGAGAAAGAGAATAGATTCTCTTATATTACACATTATGTTTCTTTTGATACTAAGTTTCTAAGAAATGAAGTGATTTCGAGGAAATATAAAAAAATTAGGAAATTTATTTGTAGTAAGAGTCGAGCCTTTTACCACCATTACCAATAATTACTATTACCAAAAATTTTCTTTCATATCCCCAATCTAGGTATTGGTGGTGGACTCAAATCTAATAATAGTATTAGGATTTCTCAATGGAAAAAACGGAAATGATGAGATGGTCCGGATTTTTTTTTGTCTATCAAAAAATTTCAATATTGGAATCGAAGATTCACACTGTAAGACTTATCTGATCTTATAAATTGTTAAAATGTTTGAATTTTTGTTTTCGAATAAATTCTTAATTTTTTTAGGACATTATTCAAATTAAAGATCTCACCGAAAACTTACAGCAGCTTGCCAAACAAAAGCTAAGAGAAAAAAGAATAAGGGTATTACTGGCATAATATCTACAATTGGATTCAAAAAAGCGTAGGCTTCAGGTAATTTCGCCAAGAAAAAAATACTTGAATAAAGGGCAGAGTGAATACAAATACAGACCAAACTAAAGATATTTAGCATAACAAATATTTTGTTCTTTAAGAAAATTAATTGTATTTTTGCTTTTTTTTTTGAATTATAATTCAAATTTTTATTGTATTTTTTTTATTATGTATATATACGTATAATTTATATGTATAATTTTGATTCTAATTTTTTCATAATTATATATTAATAATTTTATATTCTAAATAAATTCTAAATAATTATATACTATAAAATATAATAAAATATATATTAATAATAATTAGAATATAAAATAGATACTCTAAAGAATATAAAATAGATACTCTAAAAATAAAAGAATTATATATATAAATAAAATAATAATATAATATATATATATAAATAAAATAATAATATAATATAAATAAAATACTAATAACTAATATATAAATTAAATAATTAAAATAAAAAAATATTAAGAATTTAAATTTTTTAAATATTGAATTACATATTCATATTGAATAAATATTTATTTTTATTTTTTTATTATTCTATTTTTATTATTATATTATTAATATTTTTATTATATTATTAATATTAATATTTTTGATATTAATGAATATTCATTAATATTAATAAATGAGTAAAACTAAAAAAAAATGAATCAAATAAGATCAGACCCTCCAAAATACTTCTTTGATTTGAACTTATCCAGTTCAAAATCTTTTCATTCTTAAATAAAAAATAGAAGAAATCATACTTTCATACAATATCTTAATTGAATTCTATGGAATGATCAATAAATTAAGTTTAATTCTATATCTACGCATATCAAAATCCTAACAACAATTTATTCTATAGAAATCTTTGAACTGGAATTGACGAACAACCAATACCAATAATAGTGTTTATTAGTGTCGAATCGAAAATAAAATGGGGCGTGGCCAAGCGGTAAGGCAACGGGTTTTGGTCCCGCTATTCGGAGGTTCGAATCCTTCCGTCCCAGAACATATCCATTCATGATGTATATCATATTTGAATACAAATTTTATATCAGAATATCAGAATAAAGATTACCCTTTCTTTTTTTTAATCATTCGTCTCTAATCTAAATCGATTCGCTTTTGAATCTACATCTTCAAAAGCGAATCGATTTTTTTCTTTTTTTTTTATTGTAATCACTCTGTATAATTGTATAATAAATATATATTTTTTATTATTTCATATTTTTTTCTTTTTTTTTTTTTAATATTTTTTTTTTTAAGAAATTCATTTTTTCTATTTTATAAACTATCAAAATACAATAGAAAATTTATTCATACAATATCGAGTTAATTTGAATTTTTTTTTATACTTCTTTACTTTAAAAATTGTCCAGTTATATATTCTATAGATATAGAAGGAAAACCTAAAAGTAAAAAGTATAGATTATTATGTATCGATTGAATCAATGACTATTCACGATTTCATAATTGAATCAATTACATACCGGATCCAAGCTAAAGGAATGTTATGGTAAAACTTCGTTTGAAACGATGTGGCAAAAAGCAACGTGCGACTTGAAAGACACGATTCGATTAGCTGTGGATTCTTACATCCGCCATTTTTTCTAGTATTTCTAGTATATAGAAATCGGGGTGCTCTTGGCTCGACATCGTTTGTTCTGGTCCACTAGAACTCATTTTTTGAGGGACGGGAGAGGGATTGATGATGTAAATAGTACATGATGGAGCTCGAGTTGATTCATTTCTCAGGGGCAAGTATCTAAGGTTAGTGAAAATTAATAAGTTAGAACAACTTCGTAAGTATATTTTTGGTAGAGAAATCGAAAGGATCCAATTCGAGCAAGGTTCAAAAAAAAAAGTCAAATTTGTTGGAATTGGTAAAACTATTTCGATCAAAAGTGTATCTGTGGGAATCAACCTTCTATTTGTATGATTCTTTGAGAGAAAGAAAAAATGGTATGTTGCTGCCATTTTTGAAACGATTAAAGATCCACGAAGTAATGTCTAAACCCAATGATTCAAGGAAAAGCTAAAGGATCCTGGAACAAGTAAATACCATTTTAAAATTGTCTCAACAATTCTATTAGAATGAATGAAGAAAAAAAAAAATAGATTCTAAAGAAGCACAGGCAAGAAAAGGGGGTAGAGACCGCTCAATAAATGAAATACCTAAAGGCTTTGTTTTCCTTTGAGTTATTTGAGAATTATCCAATTTGAGTTATGAGATTTCGAATACGAGGAGTTATTTTTTTTCAGAAAGACAAAAAATACTTAAACCGTAGTCTAATTGATTTGATGATTTTATTGATCTATTTGAGATCATAATTTTATACATAGACGTAATTTTGAATTTTCTCGAGCCGTACGAGGAGAAAACTTCTTATACGTTTCTAGGGGGGGTGTATTGTTCATCTATATCTATCCCAATGAGCTGTTTATCGAATCGTTGCAATTGATGTTCGATCCCGAAGAGAGGGAAGAGATATTCGGAAAGTGGGTTTTTATGATCCAATAAAGAATCAAACCTATTTAAATATTCCTGTTATTCTATATTTCCTTGAACAAGGCGCTCAACCTACAGGAACTGTTCAGGATATTTCAAAAAAGGCAGGTGTTTTTATGTAACTTTGGCCTAATCAACAAACGAAATTCAATTCAATTAATGAAAAAAAAAAAGAGGGTGTGGATGACTTGTATATAGATTTATAGAACTCTTTTCTCTTTTATCCCCCCGCTCTCTTGTTCTATTCATACCTAATTTTTTTTTCTTGTTATTGACATAGAATGCTATTTTCTATATTCAAAAAAATGAATTTTTATCGATCTTCAAAAAAAAATGAAAATAAAAAAAATGGATAGAGGTAGAAGATATAATATAATATAGAAAAAAAGCAAATGAATAATCACTAAATGAAATAATTGGGTCTATAAATAGATTACCCCGATGAGGTGATTTTTTTCTTTATTTATTCATTTTTATTTATTCATTAAAAAAATAATAAATATTTATTATTTTATTTAATATTTAATATATATATATAGAATTGAAAAAAAATATAGAATTGAAAAAAAAAAAATTCCAGCAATATAGTGACATATATCACATATAGTGACAATTGTGAATATATATATAGTGAAAGAATACTCCAGGTTCTCACGAAAAAGAATCCTTTTTTTGAATATCTACTCGCTCGTTATTATTATCAGTTACTAATCCTAGTGACTGGATTTAGATACTTATTCTTTTTTTTTTCATTTATATACTTATTTGTATTTGATAGTAAATAAATGAGATATAATATTTAAAATAGAATATTTATATGATTTTTCATCGAATGACTATTCATCTATTGTATTTTCGTGTAAATAGAGGAAAAAAAGAATCTATGGAAAAATGGTCTTTCAATTCTATATTGTTTAATAGGGAGTTAGAATACAGGTGTGGCTTAAGTAAATCAATGGATAGTTTTGATCCTATTGAAAATACCAGTGTAAGTGAAGAACTCCTAATTTTAAATGATATGGATAAAAACATTCATAGTTGGAATGATAGTGACAATTCTAGTTACAGTAATGTTGATTATTTAATAGGTGTCAGGAACATCCAGAATTTCCTATCTGATAAAACTTTTTTAGTTAGGGATAGTGAGAGGAACAGTTATTCCATATATTTTGATATTGAAAATAAAATTTTGGAGATTGACAATGATCATTCTTTTCTAAGTGAATCCGAAAGTTTTTTTTCTAGTTATAAGAATTCTAGCTATCTGAATAATGTCTCTAAGAGTGATGATGATCATTATATGTATGATAGTAAATCTAGTTGGAATAATAACATTAATAGTTGCATTGAGAGTTATCTTCGTTCTCAAATCTGTATTGATAGTTACATTTTAGGTGATAGTGACAAATACAATGACAATTACTTTTATAGTTACATTTGTGGTAAGGGCAGAAATAGTAATGAAAGCGAGAGTTCTAGTATAATAACTAGTACGAATTATAAAAATGATAGTTATTTCACTAGAAGAGAAAGTTCTAAAAATCTCGATGAAACTAAAAAGTACAAGCATTTGTGGATTGAATGCGAAAATTGTTACGGATTAAATTATAAGAAATTTTTAAAATCAAAAATGAATATTTGTGAACACTGTGGATATCATTTGAAAATGAGCAGTTCAGATAGAATCGAACTTTCGATTGATCCAGGTACTTGGAATCCTATGGATGAAGACATGATCTCTCTGGATCCCATTCAATTTCATTCGGAAGAGGAACCTTATAAAGATCGTATTGATTCTTATCAAAGAAAGACAGGATTAACTGAGGCTGTTCAAACAGGCACAGGTCAACTAAACGGTATTCCTGTAGCAATTGGTATTATGGATTTTCAGTTTATGGGGGGTAGTATGGGATCTGTAGTAGGTGAGAAAATCACTCGTTTGGTCGAATATGCTACCAATCAACTTTTACCTCTTATTCTAGTATGTGCATCGGGAGGAGCACGTATGCAAGAAGGAAGTTTGAGCTTGATGCAAATGGCTAAAATCTCTTCTGCTTTACATGATTATCAAACCAATAAAAAGTTATTCTATGTATCGATCCTTACATCTCCTACTACTGGTGGGGTGACAGCTAGTTTTGGCATGTTAGGAGATATCATTATTGCAGAACCAAATGCTTACATTGCATTTGCGGGTAAAAGAGTTATTGAACAAACGTTAAATAAGGCAATACCCGATGGTTCACAAGCGGCTGAATATTTATTCCATAAGGGCTTATTTGATTCAATCGTACCACGTAATCCTTTAAAGGGGGTTCTGAGTGAGTTATTTCAGCTCCATGCTTTCTTTTCTTTGACTAAAAACGAAAAAAATTATGAGACAAAAATAAAATTAGAACACACAAGAGCAAAGTAATAAGATAATAAAAGAATAGAATAATACTTTAATACTAAGAATAATAAAAAAAAGGGTGTATTATCATACAAAAGAAAAGGTGTATTATCATACATATGTTTCTTGTAGAAATAGAAGGCGAAATCAATCCATTTATTTAGTTCTACATTCCTTATATTTATTATTAGATTCTATTTGTGTTTTTGATTCTATTTTTATTATATTATTTATTTTTTATTTTATTTATATATAGTGAATATATATTATATATACATATTATATATACTCAATATATATTAGTATATATTCTCTATATTTATTATTCTATATATATATATTCACTTAACTATACTTAGTATAATTTTTCAAATATACTTAGTATAAGTATATATGAATTCTAGTGATTATAGACTATCTTTCTAACAATATAAATAAGAATAAAAAAAATATGAAATTAATATAACAATAATCAAAAAAAGAAAAGGTACAAATATTAAATTGAGGTACCCATTCTATGATAAACTTACCCTCCATTTTTGTGCCTTTAGTGGGCCTAGTATTTCCGGCAATTGCAATGGCTTCTTTATTTCTTCATGTTCAAAAAAACAAGATTTTTTAGATACGGACAGTAGGGACAAATCTGATATTTTTTTTTAGATCGGGAAGCAATTCGATGAATTACTCCTAAGGGTTTACATCAAAATATATAGTGCTAGTTGATGAAAGTTACTTCGGAAACAAAGAAAAGTAAAGTAAAATTCATTTGCTTGGTTTTTTTTATTCTCCCAATTCCCATAAAATAAAATAGAACTGGATCTAATATGAGTTGGCGATCAGAACGTATATGGATAGAACTTATAACGGGGTCTCGAAAAACAAGCAATTTCTGCTGGGCCTTTATCCTTTTTTTAGGTTCATTAGGGTTCTTATTGGTTGGAACTTCCAGTTATCTTGGTAGGAATTTGTTATCTTTATTTCCGTCTCAGCAAATTCTTTTTTTTCCACAAGGGATTGTGATGTCTTTCTATGGAATCGCGGGTCTCTTTATTAGTTCTTATTTGTGGTGTACAATTTTGTGGAATGTGGGTAGTGGTTATGATCGATTCGATAGAAAAGAGGGAATAGTGTGTATTTTTCGTTGCGGATTTCCTGGAAAAAATCGTCGTATTTTTCTCCGATTCCTTATGAAAGATATTCAGTCCATCAGAATAGAGGTTAAAGAGGGTATTTATACTCGTCGTGTCCTTTATATGGAAATCATAGGACAGGGGGCCATTCCCTTGACTCGTATTGACGAGAATTTGACTCCACGAGAAATTGAACAAAAAGCTGCAGAATTGGCCTATTTCTTGCGTGTACCAATTGAAGTATTTTGAAAAAAAAAAAAAAATGAACTGAAAAAAGAATGCTTTCTTAGGGAAAAGAAAATTGATTTCGAAATTTTTCTATTTTTATTTTATAGAAGGGGCGTTCTTTGGTTTCGAAATTCAACTAATATTCATTATGCGAAGTGCTCTTTCCTGTATTCATCAAAAGGGGTAATTGCTTTGAATCTTAGCAATTGATATCTTTTGAAATTTTTTTTTTCTTCATTCGAATTGGCAGTGGATTCTTTCGCTTTCTTATTTGATTTCTGTATTCTTTCTAAATTCAAGGCAAGGACTAACTCCCGAATTGAAAATAAAAAAACGCGGGAATAGATTATAGATTTATATATAAGCTCTATGACTTGGAATAGAACTTATGCTTGATAGAAAGATTATTATCATATAGAGTTGACGAATGAGGTGAAGCTGAGTTCATTAAAGACGAAAAATGGCAAAAAAGAAAGCATTCATTCCCCTTCTATATCTTACATCTATAGTCTTTTTTCCCTGGTGCATCTCTTTCACATTTAAGAAAAGTATGGAATCTTGGTTTACTAATTGGTGGAATACTAGGCAATCCGAAATTTTCTTGAATATCATTCAAGAAAAGAGTATTCTAAAAAAATTCATAGAATTCGAGGAACTGTTCCTCTTGGATGAAATGCTAAAGGAATACCCGGAAACACGTCTACAAAACCTTCGTACCGGAATCTACAAAGAAACCATCCAATTGATCAAGACGCACAACGAAGATCGTATCCATACGATTTTGCACTTCTCGACAAATATAATATGTTTCCTTATTCTAAGTGGTTATTCTATTCTAGGTAATCAAGAACTTATTATTCTTAACTCTTGGGTTCAAGAATTCCTATATAACTTAAGTGACACAATAAAAGCTTTTTCTATTCTTTTATTAACTGATTTATGTATAGGATTCCATTCGACCCATGGTTGGGAACTAATGATTGGTTCTGTCTATAACGATTTTGGATTTGCTCAGAATGATCAAATTATATCTGGTCTTGTTTCCACTTTTCCAGTCATTTTAGATACAATTTTAAAATATTGGATTTTTCGTTATTTAAATCGCGTATCTCCGTCACTTGTAGTGATTTATCATTCCATGAATGACTGAAAAAACGATCCACTGATCCAATTATAAAGTTTGTTATTTTGTATTGTATAAAAGATAAACATTAAAAAATAAAATTATTCTTTTTCTTTCTACCCCCAAGGGATTCTTTCTATATTCCAGTAGAATTATTTCAGTAAATAGCAGAATCATGGATAGGGAACTATGCCAGTAACCTACCTAATCTTATTGTAGAAATTTTCAGGATAAATGATTAGACCATGCAAACTAGAAATGCTTTTTCTTGGATAAAGAAAGAGATTACTCGATCTATTTCCGTATCGCTCATGATATATATAATAACTCGAGCACCCATTTCAAATGCATATCCCATTTTTGCACAGCAGGGTTATGAAAATCCGCGAGAAGCAACCGGCCGTATTGTATGTGCCAATTGCCATTTAGCTAATAAACCTGTGGATATTGAGGTTCCGCAAACGGTACTTCCCGATACTGTATTTGAAGCAGTTGTTCGGATTCCTTATGATATGCAAGTGAAACAAGTTCTTGCTAATGGTAAAAAGGGGGCTTTGAATGTGGGGGCTGTTCTTATTTTACCGGAGGGTTTTGAATTGGCCCCCCCCGATCGTATTTCGCCTGAGATTAAAGAAAAGATAGGTAATCTGTCTTTTCAAAGTTATCGTCCCACAAAAAAAAATATTATTGTGGTAGGCCCTGTTCCTGGCCAGAAATATAGTGAAATCACTTTTCCTATTCTTTCCCCAGATCCCGCTACTAAGAGAGATGTTCACTTCTTAAAATATCCTATATACGTAGGCGGGAACAGGGGAAGGGGTCAGATTTATCTCGACGGGAGCAAGAGTAATAATAATGTTTATAATGCTACAGCAGCGGGTATAGTAAACAAAATCATACGAAAAGAAAAGGGAGGATACGAAATCACTATAGTGGATGCATCGGATGGACGTGAAGTGATTGATATTATACCTCCAGGACCAGAACTTCTTGTTTCAGAGGGTGAATCTATCAAACTTGATCAACCATTAACGAGTAATCCTAATGTGGGTGGATTTGGTCAGGGGGATGCGGAAATAGTACTTCAAGATCCGTTACGTGTCCAAGGTCTCTTGTTCTTCTTGGCATCCATTATTTTGGCACAAATCTTTTTGGTTCTTAAAAAGAAACAATTTGAGAAGGTTCAATTGTCCGAAATGAATTTTTAGGTCCGCGTATTTATCAACATATTAAGCTCGTAAAAAGAACTCAATTTTTCTTGATAATTTATGTAATTCTATTCTGTTTAATAAAAAAATTATGAAAAGACCTTTGCTTCTTTCTAGTCTTTTTCTACCATATTTAGAGAATTCCTTGTACCGTAGTACTAGTCAGTCATAGTATGTATATTGTGAAGAAGACTATTTTACTCTGTTTCTTTGTTTTTTTTTTTTTTCAACCCCACAAAAAATTAGAACGTTATGGTTATGTCATTGTTTTCAGATTTCAATGTCCTAGAATAGAAATATATTAATAGTTTTCTATTGTAATAGAAGAAAATTGACTTGATACTAAACATAAAATAAATAGCCAGATAATATTAAGCAAAGTAGAAATAGAAATGGGGAAAACGGGATTCTAGGAGGGATTATTTGTCTTTTCCTAGAGTCCGATTCCTTCTTGCTTGTGTC